AAACACAATATGTGCCCCGGCCACACCTTCATAACTCCAAATACCGGGATCCGTTACCGTCCCCCCTGTAATACTCCAACCACCCCAGGAATTTGTTATTCCCAAACGAGTCATAAAGGGTATAACGAACATACCCTGTCTCCACATTGGATCAAGAACGGGATCAGAGGGATCAAAAACTGCTAATTCATATAGAGCCATAGAACCGGCCCAACCAGCAACTAGAGCCGTATGCATTATATGGACAGAAATCAACCGACCAGGATCATTCAATACAACGGTATGAACACGATACCAAGGCAAACCCATGGAAATACCCCTTTATCAAATAAAAATAGACACTATGTAACTTTATTGCATTGGAAAAGACTATGACTATCAATGGACCCCTATTCTGTTCAGTGGATTCTCTCGGAACAAGAGTTAATATTTGTTCTATTCTATTGGTAATAATGGAACAATTATGTTTGTAGGAACAAAGAGAAGCAGATCTATTCTATACCCGATAAGTACCAATACGCAATGGGGGTTGATACCCTTTTCTATGAGCAAATGCCGCCATATTTGTTCATCATTGGAAGGCTCTAGTCGTAAGACTTTTCCTTTCGTGATTCTATCGTCTTTTATTACCTTTTCTAATGTATTCTAAGAAGAGAATAGGCCGATTATTACGTTTCCAGATCAAAGTGAAATATAGTATTTAATTCTTTTTTTTTCAGTTAATGCCTATTGGTGTTCCAAAAGTACCCTTTCGAATCCCGGGAGACGAAGATGCAACTTGGGTTGACATATAGTGCGACTTGTCAGATATATTGGGTCATATGGGCTTTCCCCGTTCTCTTCCCCGATCAAGATATCCTTCCCTTCGCCCAAGAAAGATTTATTTAATCATCAAAAATTTGGAGCGTGAAGTTCAACTCGATCCGTTTATAGGGGGATTCAGACTAATAGTATCAATTAGAATAATTTATGGTTAGCTTGGTTAAACCAATAAAATGACATGAAGTATCCAGGCTCCGTTTAAACACATCCCAATTGGTAATATATCGAGAATTACTACTTGTATTGTATGCAAAATTATTCCTATTTAAAAATTATAACTCATCTAGAATAGATGAATTCAATATGTCGAAATGTCGAATTTTTTTGGCAAAGGCATGGAACTGGATGAAAAAAAAGGAAATCTTAGCAAAACAAAAAGAAGCGGTATTAGAAGCATTTAACCTATATGTGCAAATGCAAATAAAAATCGAGCAGATTTTTACCCGGAGTAGAGCATAAACCTAAAAGAATTAAAGAGACCCCTTCAAGAACAAGAAAATGACATCGTGGTTTGCATTCGATCTCGATGAAACAATAAATCAACGAACAGCTAGTTCGCTACTATAATTAGTTAAACTTTTTATTTTTTTTTATTTATTGACTATTAAATGACTATTAAATAAAAAAATTTACTTTAGATTTATGATTCCTTTGTTCTATTTTATATCTAGATCTAGATTTTCTTTCAATAAAATTTCAATATTATATAAATATTATATTTATATAATAATATAATTTTAATAATTTATAGTATAAATAAGGGAACGAGGAGGAAAAACTCATATTTATTGAAAAATAGAAGACAAAACCCCCTCATTATAAACTGATATCCAAAAAGAAGAGGGCAGTAATCTACACATTGATTTTTTTTCACATTTTTGTGAACCGTATGCATCAAAAGGTGCACGTACGGTTCCTAAGGGATAAAATTTTACCCTAATCAACCGACTTTATAGAGCAAGATTACTTTTTTTAACCCAAGAGATTACGACCGAGATCTCGAATTACCTTGTTGGTCTTATCATATATCTCAGTATAGAGGATCAGACCCAGGATTTGTATTTGTTTATAAATTGTCCTGGCGGATGGGTATTGCCCGGAATAGCTATTTTTGATGCTATGCAACTTGTGATACCAGATGTATATACAATATGCATGGGAATAGCCGCTTCAATGGGATCTTTTATCCTGGTCGGAGGAGAAATTACCAAACGTTTCGCATTCCCTCACGCTTGGCTTTGGCGCCAATGAGTTTTTTTTAGAAAAAAAAAGACTATGCCTTCACCATAAGAAATATCAATATATATTATGAGTAAAAATAGCATGGCACTTTGAATTCGATATACAAAAGTTTGTTCGTTTTTTTTGTTCAAAACAGTAACAAAACATTAAATTATGTATCGAGAGAGGAGTATGAGATAAAGGGTATTCCCGATTTTCTTTATTTATACGGAGTCCATTTCAGCGTCACAAACTTTTTTATTTTTATAGCAAAAGACTCTTAATGCTAACCTAACAATATTTCTGTCTGAAAGAGTACGAAAATAAAAAAATTCCTTATTTAGGATAAAAAAGAAACTTTGGGATTGCTGAATTACAGACGAAATGCATATATAAAGCAACGGAGCCATCATAGTATTTTGAACTCAGCAAAAGAAGGGTGGTAATTGGATGATTTACTGATCTAGATCCGATAGATTCTATTTTCTTCGAGGGAAGAGAAAAGTAAATTTCATTGTCGAGCCGTATGCAATGCGCAAAAGATGCACGTACGGTTGTTCAAAGACTCATCATATGAGATAGGGGAACCCTCTTTTTGTTATATCATCAGGGTAATGATCCATCAACCTGCTAGTTCTTTTCATGAGGGATCAACGGGAGAGTGTATGCTGGAAGCGGAAGAACTATTGACTTTGCGAGAAACCCTTACAAAGGTTTATGCACAACGAACAGGCCAACCCTTTTGGGTTCTAACCGAAGACCTGGAAAGGGATGTTTTTATGTCAGCAAGAGAAGCCCAAGCTCACGGAATTATTGATTTTGTAGCAAATGAAGGAGTAGAAATAGTAAAGAAAGAACAATGGAAAGAGTCGAAGTAGTCAAATTCCCAAATTTTTATTTGCTCTTTTTACTTGACTGGATAATATTCTAGATAACTAGAAATAATTCATAATAATCAGGTTAGGATTGATCTAAACCAGTCCCTTATGTAAATTATTCAATATGCCAACTATTAAACAGCTTATTAGAAACACAAGACAGCCAATCAGAAACGTCACGAAATCCCCCGCTCTTCGGGGATGTCCTCAGCGCCGAGGAACATGTACTAGGGTGTATGTGCGACTCGTTCAGATTAGGAGATGGGTCAACAAAATAAATTCATTTCCAGTATCTGTGTATGAAATTTATGGTTTCCTTTGGTGTAACCCAAATCAGCTCGATTTAAGATGAGAAGCAAGTTCCCATTGATAGCAAATGTTATACATTAAGCGGGAAAGTACTTGAAATAAAAAAAAAGATTATGCTCCCATTTTTGCAAAACGGACTAACAGGGTCAGCTATCCAGCTAACCTTCAAAATTAAATACCGTTACTGTATAAGCGGATCTCGTTGTGAAAGACCTATTACTGGATAATTCATGGGTAGAGCCAAAGATTTTGAATTGTACAAGTTACCAATAACGTTGACTAAACGAAGTAAAGGGCTCCGGTGTATAGAGAGGACCTCACCGTTTAAGAAGTAACCATAGAAACGAAGGAACCCACTATTTCTTTATTCATCTAGATTTACTACGTTTTTATTTTTGATACTTAGGCGAAATGCCTAAAAAAAAATAGTGGTCGGGAAGGTTATCGTAGCAAAAGCCATTGGAATTTTTTTTATACATTGGAAAAATCCGTTTTGTTATTACCAGCGAGGAAAGAAGAAATAACTCAAAGAGAAATAAAAAATTTTCAATTAGTTATTTAACAAAGTTTCATTTATTCAATGACCAGAGTTAGACGAGGATATATAGCCCGGAGACGTAGAAAAAAAATGCGTTTATTTGTATCAAGCTTTCGAGGGGCCCATTCAAAAACTATTCGTATTATTGCTCAACAGAAAATAAGAGCTTTGTTTTCGGCTCATCGCGATAGAGATAAGAAAAAGAGAGATTTTCGTCGGTTGTGGATTACTCGAATAAACGCAGCAATTCGCGGAACAGAAAAGGGCGTATACTGTAGTTATAGTAAATTTATAAATGATCTGTACAAGAGACAGTTGATTCTTAATCGTAAAATACTTGCACAAATAGCTATATTAAATAGGAATTGTCTTTATAGTATTTCCAATGAGATCGTAAAAAAAGAAGAGTGTAAAGAAGCAACCGAAATTATTTAAACAAAGTTCCCCGGAGAAGGAACTCCGGGAAGATAGAATAAAAATTCGTCCGATAAAATAAAAAATAAAGTAGTCAAAATGAACAAATGCATTCAATAAAAAAAAGATTTATTCTTCCTCGATTTTTCTTCCGAGACAACAAAAAAATCCGGATTGTCGTATTTTTTCGAGCAAAACATCAATTGAATAAAAGAAAAATAAAGAGTAAACCTATTGTTTTTTTGTTCGAAACCCTCGAAAACCCGCAGTTCTAACGGCCGACTTGGCTCTTTCAAATTGTTTCTCATTATTAAGAAAGGGTAACAAAGATAGAATACGAGCTTGTTTTATAGCAATAGTAATTAATCGTTGTTGTTTCAGAGTCAATCTATTCACGCGCCTAGATAATATTTTTCCCTGTTCACTAATAAATCGACTAATTAAACTCATGTTTCTATAATCAATTCGGTCCCCCGATTGGAGCGGGGGCAAGCGCCTACGAAAGGGCCGCTTAGATTTAAGTAAAGATCGCTTGGATTTATCCATGGTTTGTTTAGTTTATTTATTCCTTATAATATAAATAATAGTCCACCTAAAATCCTATTTCTAATTCATTTTTTTTAGATCCGACCGAAATTGGATTGGGTTTTTTTCTTTAATTTGAATTTGTTTATTTTATATTGTTATTTATATATAATATGCGATTATCATTTATATTAATTACACTTATATTATTAATTCTAATTAATTATAATATAGAGCTTCTAGTTCGGAATCCTTTTTTTTCGAATTTTATTTAAATTTAAATAAAATTTCTA